CCTCTTCAATACGATCCGGATTGCTAGCTCCCGTTCATAGTTTTGCTACAGATGATACACGAGGAATCTTTTTATGGCGGTTCTTCCTTCTAATGACCGGCATATCTATGATTCTTTTCTCCCAGATGAAGCAGCAGGCATCGGTCCGTAGAACCTATAAAAAAGAGATGGTTGTGGCGCGAAGTACTCTTGTGCACCTACGTCACTCGGCTGGCGCGCAACCCCGCCTCGTTATGTTATGGAAGAATTGAGCTTATTGCTGGGCTGGTTATTCAGAGCCAGCAATTGGCTGCCGGATTTCGTTCCTGCAAACGTAGGAGCAAACTACTACGCAAGTGGAGGCGTTGCGTTAGGTCAGGTTGTTCTGGCCGAAGAAGCCAGAGCAATTCCGGCACTATTCAATTCATTCGTTAGAACAAGCAACTCCTGAGCGCGCTAGCGCGAAAGCCCCATTCAATAAACGTAAGGTGCTAACGCCAACAAGCAACGGTAGAGCGCTAACGCGCGAAAGCCCCATTCAATAAACGTAAGGTGCGTTAGCCCTTTATATATATAGGGCGTTTTCTTGCTTATATATAGGGCGTTTTCTTGCTTATATATAGGGCGTTTTCTTGCTTCACGCGCATACGTTTTCTTGCTGCAGCCGTTTTCTTGCTGCTGGTCATCTGAATAATAATTTTTCGAACATAGTTTTCCGGGCTGACAAAGCTTGGAAGCTAATATCTTCACCTTGGTCAGGAGCTTGAGGCATAGATAGATCAGCAGTAAGGATAGGGGGAAGGGTCTGGATAATATCAATATATGCCACATCTGCTAGTCGGCAGAAAAGGCTAACTAAACCTCTCTGTAGGCATTAAAAGAAGAGGGGTAGCGGGGGATGAAGGCCAGTCCTTGAGCCAGAGGTCATACTGATCCTGTCCTTTCAATAGTTAACACACAACAGAATCGCATCGAGAAAGACAAGAGACGAAAGGAGTTTTTAAGCCAAGCCACTCTTTGAGAATCTAGCTGGGGCTATTTGAAGAGCTTCAAGTGGAAAAAGGGGTTGTGCAAAGGAAGAGGTAAAGGCTTTCTTTCGCTTTCCTGGCCAAATTTCATTCTCTTAGCATGGATCACCTACCAAGAAGGAAGATTGATTCCTTCTTACCGAAAAATGATTCTTCCCCCCTCCGACGCCTAGAAGACAAAGGACGGGGAAAGTCAAGTCTTACCTTGCCGATTCCTTACATCAATTCCTTTCCAGAAGAGGACGCTTTGAACAAAATGGGATTGATGGCATAGAAAGAGCTGCAATTGAATCAAAATAGGTTGTTTGAAAGTGAATCAGAATACGCTGTTTGAGAATCAGCTGAAACAGGATTTTGATGTCACCCATTTATTTATTCTTAACGAAAGGAAATTCAATTTATGCCAGTGAATCCAATAGTATAAGAAGAGGCATATGCCAGACCAGAAGAGGTTTCACATTCATCTCTAGTAAGAAAGCAGAAAGCTAGTCTAGTAAAGTAAAGGCACTCGATTAGCCGGTTTAACGCTACGACCCTTATTCCAATAGAGATGAATCCCCTAAGGTTGAAAGGTTTGGTGCTAACTCTGCATCGATGGAGCCCATTGGAAGAAGAGGGGGTTAGTCTTTCTTTGACTGTCCAATCTCGGTCTAAGGAACTGACGTTTTCAAATGCCCATTCCCGTATTTCCATAAACTGTATCGACAAAATGGACGTCTATTAAGGGAAATCGGATTGATGAAAATGAAATTCCCACTGTTCGGGAGGCTGCTTGGGTCTCCCAATGTAAGGAATACAATCGAATCGGACAAGGAAGTGGCATCTAATAGTAAATAAGATGCATAGAATGCAAGCTCCTATCGAAAAGGCTGTTGTCGGCATTTCCGCTCTTTGCATGTTAGCACTTTTACCTGACCCTTCGTCACTGCTTTCTGATCATGTGGATGCCGCTCTTAGAGAATCCGCGAAAGGAAAGGACTAATAGATAAGATAGAAGAGAGGGAGATTGGTCCTAGCTATTTCTTTCATACCAGGAAAGAGAAGAAGGGATGCTTACTATCATTCCAGTGCCACTGTCCAATCAGTGAGTCAAGCATGTCTGCCCGGAAAGGCGATCCTGTCTGTCCAAGGCCCCTTACGTGATAGGGCGGAACGGAATTCAAAAGCTTCACTCATCTCCGTTCAGTACCGGGTAGCCCTCACCCGAGGACTAACCTAGCCTTCGCTCATTCCGAACTCGAGTATTCGTATAAAACGAGATGCTTACTTCTTACAACTAATCGAGTCAATTCTCTCACTCGCACAGAGAGTCAAAAAGAAGCTAAACGCTAGACCACTAGGAAATTTAGGAGCAGGAGATGATGCTATTCCGTAGTTGAGATGACTTGTTCTAGGGAAGTTGGTCTGGTCGATTATTCGGTTCGAGCGATTTTCGAACCAGAAAAATCAAAGGCTAGGTCTGGTAAACCATTTGAACCCGGCCTAAACTACTAGTTGGTACTCAAAGGGTGGCTTTATATCGCTCGAGCTAGCTATTGGGTGGGGCGGGCTTGCTTCAATAGATGGGGTGCCGGATCGGATTCATATAAAAGGTAAGGGTGAGCCCCGCTCTGAAGCACTCAACTGCATCCCTACCTTCATATAAGCTCTTGCCTGTGACCCAGAGCATTGACTTTTACTCCAACTCATGGATTCCTCTATATATTCCCCCGATGTGCTAAAGTGAAGATGCCTGCACTCGAGAAACGAATCCAACCGGACCCGGAACCATTCGTTCAATCCCTGACCCTGCCCTTCTTTAGAAGTTACGGGGTTATCGGAGGCAAACTAAGACATTGAAAGGTCCCGTTCTCCTATTGATCCAATCTAGGGAAACACCAAGCTTTTCGTCTTCTGCCCCGCATCTATCAAACAAAAGAAGCGAATACAGTAAGATGCTCCACATCCAAGTCTTTTTGATGCTCCCGCCAAAGAACGTCAACTTATGCATCTGGCCTTCCCCTCACAAATGTTTGCTAACCCAATCCCACCAGGTGCTCTTCTCTCCTTGTTCTTCTGCTGGCTAGCTTTCACCCTTACCTGATATCTGAGCAAGCCAGTATCCTTTGATTCAACCGGCAAGGCATCTCCAACCTTTATAGGGAAGAACAACCAGGCAATCCAGTACCATCAACCGAGAGAGGGGAAGTACCTGCTGACTGGGACCCTCACCTTTCTTTGACAACTTGTTATTTCGTATATAGGCAGCACCAACCAGAACTCCTGATGCTGGATCCGATCGAGAGGCGATGAGGGGCCCACTAAAAGAAGCTTCACTTCTCCCCCAACCCCAACGAGTAGAGACTCTCGTTCCGCCGCACTTGAACCGTAACCTGCTAATGCATCGCCTTCTATCCGCATTTCTAAGACCAGTCCCTTATTCCACTAACCAATTAGGTTGGTTCATCAGGTGCCAAGGCATCTCTTTCTCCCAGGTCCCATCTCGAACATTCCCGGAGAGGCGAGTCAGTCACCTCCACCATATCCACGCTCTTTCTTATTCTACCAGCCTGGCGATCAACATTTCTTTTGTCTCCCCATCCCCCCTTTCACTATGTATGGCTAATGAATGCAAGCTCGTAAGCTAAGAAGCCCCATTCCCAGATCCAACCGAATCACCTCGTGAGCCAAGCTAGGGCACGGGAAATTGATCCCATCGTTTCTCGTCCCTATTCACCACGATGAGAGTGGGAGAGGTGAAGCGGAGGTTGAGGAAGTCGCTTCTGCAATGCGTGAAAGTACGGACCCAGGCAAATATGCTATGCTATTTTGGCCAATCCCTATATATACGTATTCATGATTGATGATAATGTGAGGGGAGGAGTCTTGAATGATGGAAGGAAGGATCCCCCCTCACTCGACGAACTACCTGTACCAATCTATCCCGGAAACATCCAATCGATCCAGTGTATGCTAATGACCTGCCATAGCAAGCAACCAGAAGATTGGGTCTTTTACACGAAACTGACTGAATGACTATCCCTAACGGGCTCACGAAGAAGAAAAGAAGAATCTATTTCCTTACAAAAAAGATTCTATCGCCGAGAAAGAAAGTGAGAAATGCGCCTATCTCCTTACGAAGGGATGCCGTATCAAATAGAAGGGACCAAGGCACCCAGAGAATTGAAACTCGCCACACCAAGGTCATGAACTCAAGATCGGCCCGGCCTCGAGATTCACTTTGACTCTCCCCGCCTTATATTGGTAGGAAGAAAGCTGATGTATTGGTAGGCTAACCGGGCCCGCCTCTAACTGAATAAACACAAAGAGGCGAGACAGGCCCCATTCATAGGCGATGTGCCGGCGCTGCCTTGGTAGGGCACAGGTATTCATTTCTATCGGTCGAATTCGATGCCGAGACGAAGCAATCTTAGTCATCTATTCCAAGGTACCGGAGAGAAGGATTGATTTGGGAGTTAGCTGGCCAAGTCTTCTGTTGTGGGTGCATCGAGGGGAGGGGCCAAAGATGCGCTGGAAAGGATCTCGGTGGGGGTAAGGCGGAACATCCAGTCATTCATTCAAAAAGGGATCGGCCCGTATCAAATATGGTCCACTTATCATCCCATTGAAAGGTCCCGCGGATCGGCCCGTATCAAATCTCAGGGGGCAAGGAAGTAGAGTAAAGGCGAGATCAGGAACACTAAGATGGATGGAAGGATTTTTGGGGGACACGCTCTCTTTCCTATTCATCCCCCTAGCTGACCTTGAAGCAGGATACATGGAGATGGATAGACCAACCGGTAGAGTGCCTCCCCCTTGGGTGTTATGGAGAGGGAATGGCATAATATGCCAGCAATCCTCCTTCCTTTCTTCTCATTCCACCTCTGAGTCGGGGATATCCAAAGAAAGAGGTATTCAGCTAACTGGTTTCGGGATGAATCAAAGGGATCCTGGATATACAGATAGATCTATTCCACTCTCTCCGTCCGAAAAGGGGACGATCAGACCATTCCTATATCTTTCCATAAGCAGGAGTGGACACCAGTCGTTCGAATCCCGCTTTCATCGGACGGAGGCTGCATTCTATCTACAATCTGTCTTTCAATTCCCGAGGGAGGCTGTCAATTAACAGTTATCATCGGAAGGAAGGGCAAAGATCCCACCCGGAACCTTTGGGAGATAGCTACGATACGAGATAGGCCGGCCCGCCGGTCAGAGCATTCATTCATGAGGATCGGATCACATGTCTGGGGTCAATGAATCGATTCGGAAGGGCAAGCAGACGGGGCTTAGATGCTCCAACCTGCTTATCCGTCTCCCCAGGGCTTCGACTCACTTATTTCATTCCGGCTTGTAGTGATAGGGCAGGGAAGGAGCCAGTCAAAGTTGATGACCCGGAACCGCTTGCTTACTCACTTCCATGCCTACGAAGCGGGGTCAAGGCAATCTATTCAACCAAGCAGGGGCTGTCGACTGACGAAGGAAGGAGAGGGAATAGCCTGCTAGCTCCCACTTCCTTGCGTCCCGGACCAGCGCCCGTCATCCCGACCCGACATCCGACTGGCGGATACTCCCGCGCAGTAGGAGCGGACTGAGTCGGTATTCGTCTACGAGAGGCGCACTCGTATGCCTTTCGAGGCTTCTCAGTGTAAGAAAGCAGAACCTCACCTCTTTCTGTTGCTGAACACAAACCTACTTTAGATCTACTAGAACATGTAGATCTACTAGACTACAAACAAAGAAGTTGGTAGCAACAGAACTGACTCTAAACCACTAGAGACAGTCACCTACAATAATCAGTCTACCTACGCTACATTGTAGAGAGACGTTCGACTCCACGTGTCCGCAGAACAGTTACGAAGTCGCAAGACGAGTGAATGAAGGCGCTGTAAGCGGTAGTGAATACTCGTTCCATGGAGACCCTCAGGCAGAAACGTTCCGTCACTATAGACTGAACTCGCTGTGAACACTGTCGGCTCGTGAAGTAGACGGTTTGGATACATGCTCCGTAGCTATAGACTGCCAGTCAAGTTCTCTAAACGATCCTTGGTGGGAATGAAAAGCCGGTACCTTCAGTCAAGTTCAGTTGACGGACTACTTTGAGTCGTGGAGGAATCGAGAAGATACTTCACACGGGAGGAATCGTTTTTGTAGTCAAAAAAAGCTGATGCACGTAGCTCGCTGGAAGCTAAGAGTCAACTAGCCCAAAAACGGGAATCGCTGTTTGAGTAGTTCCTTAATCCCTTCTTACTCATTACAGTCAAGTCATGCCACCAGCCAGCCGGGGCACATTGGCCTCAACGCTCGCGTTCTACGTTTACTATGGGGTACTATTTTCCTTACCGGAAGCAAAGGGCTCATCTCAGTAGGTGCTTGTGCTGTGGTTTTGAGTTCCTTGGCTTGTGTTCTAATAGTAACCACAGGAAAAAAGCGGGGAGCATTCTCTAAAAAATAATGATTGAGGAATATGGTAGGGTTCATAGTCCCTAGTCTCGTTTTTGCCGAGCCCGCAAACGTAGGAGCAAACTACTACGCAAGTGGAGGCGTTGCGTTAGCACTACACCTAAGCAAGAAAACGCCCTATATATAAGCAAGAAAACGCCCTATATATAAGCAAGAAAACGCCCTATATATATAAAGGGCTAACGCACCTTACGTTTATTGAATGGGGCTTTCGCGCGTTAGCGCTCTACCGTTGCTTGTTGCTTGAAGTCATGTAATTAACCTTATGATCTCCCCCATTTGGGAAAGTGTAGTCCTCCTTACCGGTGTTGCCTGCCGTCTCCTGCTTAGACAGAGTTAACTTCGGAATTGCCAGGCGAAGAATTTCATGCGCGGTAAGTTGGAAATGGGGAATGTTCCATAAGCGTGAGAGTAGCAAAGCAAAGTAGGACTTATTAGTTGCTTGGAGCGCAGTTCTTCTCGTTATTCGTCGCGAAAATGAACCGACGGGAGATCCCATTCTTCAACTGAGAGTGAGCCCAGTCTTTGAAAGAAGTGCGTGTGTTGAACAAGCAGCTACGTCATTGGCTCTTGGAGCAGCTTCTCGATGCTCCGGGCGAGGCCGAGGCTTTACCGCTTCTATATTTTTTTATTGTCAAAATAGCAAGTCATCCCGCTGAAGTCATAAGCAAGAAGTCTCTTTTGGATCGGGTTCTTACCTTTGAGTAGCCACTACATAGGATGCCCTATTCTCTGATTGATAGCCAGTCTCCAGTGCAAAAGCAGAAGAAGCCCAAGAACACTTTGCCTCGAACAAAGCGGAGATAGCTGAATTGGCAGCTGAAACAGAACCCTTCCGTTCAGATGAGACCAAGTCGTCTGATGAACCCGAAGATAAAGTTCCTAGAAAGTGGGAATCCCATAAATCCTTTCTTACACAGGTCATACACTTGCACATGGAGTCATACATTTGTTGATAAGAAAGACGCTGAGATAGATGCCCTAGAAGATTCAAAGTAGTGAGTAGGCAGAGCAGAAAGGCAAGGAACTCCATCGGTTGGGCCTGTATACTTACTCACGCTCTCGTACTCTACGCCCTGCGTTCCTGCTTATGAAAACGAATATCGGGAGCATCCCGTGTGGTTATGGGGGCGGGCCTACTTTCCACTTTGTTATTATGGAGCCGGGCAAGCAAGTGAATGTGATACCGCCCTCCATCAGCCGGTGTGTGTGAGCTTCGCTCCTTATAGCTATACACCGCCGCCGGCCACTTTCGCTCCTCTACCATGGCTTGAAGAGTATACAGAGGCCGTTCCCCGACTAATAGATATACTTTTTTAAAAAAGCCTTGACTATAGCCCAGCAAACGGAACAAGCAATGGGCTCTTCTCGTTTCTTGTTCTTAAAGGAGGGAGGAACCATCAAAAGAGGTTCATGCCATCCCATCTCGTGAGGGGATCCCTGTCTCTTTCCTCTCCCCTTTCGTATTTTCCAATCTCTATTGAAGAGGGCAGGCGCTCCTCCAATTCAATGAAGGTAAGGTCCTCTTTCTTACTAAGTTCATCTCTCTTTTAGTAGTAGTTGTAGTAATGGTAAACATCGTGATCCTTCCTTTCGACTCGTATTCTATCCCCTCTATATTGATTAGGGCAAGCGTATGCATGTTAATAGAATCCGGGTCAATGCTGAGATTGAGACCAAGCAGGAGAAGCAACGAAGAAAGATGAAATCCAGTGAGATACTGGAGAAAGGTGGTCGTATCTCAGCTGATGCGTAGCTTCAGAGTGGTCGTAGATCAGAGCTGCACTCTCCTTCAGGTATTCTTCTTTTAGAGTTAGTTAATAACGTCTATAGGTTTAAGAATTCCTTAAAGCGGGAGATTCGCTCCGCTCCTACGCTCTTGGCCTAGCAGCAGCCCATCTAATACATTCTAACCTGTCTTAGCTTGGTATTACCTTCAAGCAAGACAACAGGAAGATAGAATCCATTCTTACCTGTCCTATCGTGTTATAACCTTTAGCAACTAGCGCAGAAAAGAAGATGAGAAGGGACTTAAGAACTAGTTCACTAGCAGGGAAAGAGCTACCTTCCCGCTCCACAACTGGGAAGCGCTCACTACGTTTCGTAGCCTTATTTAGGAATAGCGCAGGGTAACTAATCTCATTTCCTTGCTCCACTCCGCTCTTCGTCTAACAGCTAGATCCACTACCAAAGGAAAGAAGAGAGCTACAACCTAACAGCGGATAAAAGAGCGGATAAGCGCGCAGCGGATAAGTGAAGCTGATGATATCGGTTGCATTAAGACAGCCATCCAAGAAGAGAGCTACTAGCTACTACTAGCTACTGGGAACTTCCTAGCTACTAGTAGCTAGTAACAGCCTATAGCTACTAACTCAAAGCCAAGTCCAATCCGTCCTGTCCTAGATAGACGATAAAGGTCTTCCTTTTAGCCCGCCTGCTAACTCTTTCTTGGTAGCACAGTCCTTCCGAGAGAATCTCTGTCTTCTCTCTTTCTATTCCTGGCGAGTGAGCTTGAGCTTCCAATCCGATTCAAAGCCCGCTTATCTTATCCCGATCTCTCTTGTGCACCGAAATACTGAGAGCTGGTGTAGTTTGACTGGGATTCTTACTGGTCTTGAAGCAAACTTTGTAAAAATCTAATCGAAGGCTCGTTCCGGTAAATGGTATACAGTACAATCCCTGCCTGCCTTCGTCCACTCAGTAAGAGTGTTCTCAAATCCCAAGTCAGGTGTGACTCATCAAATACCACCGCACAGGAAAAGCTACTAGTAGATAGCTAGTAGTAGATCCTATTCCTTTCCGTTCCCTGGTTCGTTAAACAGAGTAGGGGGCTCTAGCTTTAGCTCGAAGAGGAAACGAGTTCTCGTTCTGATCTGCACCGGGGTTGCTTCGGTCAGTTACAGGGGTGGTCAGTAGGTAGTTCCGATTCTAGCTCCTAGCTCTGGAGAAGCGAACTTCAATCACAAAGATTTCACTACACTACTTATTTATTATGTCAAACATTCCTCTTTCTACTTCTGACTCTCGCACGGATAGAGATGGAGGTCGGGATTCCCTTTCTCAAGGCAGCACCGCGGCAATTCAATGAGCGAGACTTGCACTCAATAGTAGAACAATGAAAGCTGTAGTGGCACTCCCCATACTTAGATGGTCCGGCTACGCCCTTTTCTCTTGATTTGCTTGCTCGAGGAAATGTATTCTGATTCCCCTTTCTTTTCTTTTTCTTAGTTTTAGGGTTGGGTCTGGCAGAGAGGAAGTACAATCAGCTACACCCGCCCTTGTGCCTCGTCAACTGGTTATCTTTTTACGATTCTCTTTCCTTTAACATAACACTATACTTGTTGTGTAATATTATCTTTCCGAAGGTGGAGTTAAGGCAGCAAGCATAGGTGCTTCGGTTTCCGGTAGCAAGTAATCAGGTATGTGTAAAGCAAATCCGTCCTGTCCTGGTAGGCGCAGGAGATCAAGCAAAGCATGACGGTCTTCAGTCTAGCATTCTTGTAGTTCAAGATTCAATATTAGAAGTGCAAGGGACTAGCCAACGGGTGAGTCCAGTGAATCCGTCTGGGCAAACCTACTTCTTTCTTTGAACCGAACCGGGAATGAACGGAATTCATATCCTGGCAAGAGGGAAAAAGCTAAGTAAATTGTAACAGGTCGGCCAGTAGAAGTTCATTCATAGTTTGTATCAGGGATATGCCTATCAATCAGATGATGCATATTGACCATATTCGTTACCAGCTGCTTTTAGAGCGCAATCAAGAGAATATTTTAGATAATCCGAGAATGGATGTACTCCTGTCGTTGAGACAGGTAGGGCAACCCTAGATCTAGCGTTCAGAGAGATCTTTGGGCTAAGGCCTTGCCCTGGAATAAAAAGGATTGCATTCTTCTCCGGATTAGTCGACCCTTTCATAGATAGGAAGAGGATATATCTACCTACCGCTCTCACCGCATGGCGCCTTTGACTATTGGTTAACCGAGGGCAGGGCTTTTCTGGGGATGGACCCATAGGAGAACTCCAACTCGGGTTCTGCCTCTCGATAATAGCCAATAAGAGAATGAAAGAAAAGAGAAATCCGAGTAGTTGGAACGAGATGAGCATAGCTTTCTCTTTTTTAAGATCGGGGAGTGTACTGATCTCATGAAGAGGCAAGGATTGATAGGCAACGGGTGCCCTTACTGTGTCCCCAACAGCTTGTTCAACGACCGAGCCTGTAACAGTTCCTTCTTATAAATGATATTCTGCACCCGATAAATGTTCTACTACCATTGAGTTGGCAAGCCAAAATTAAGTCATTTCAACTAGATCGATCTTTCGAACTGGCCGAGACCCCCAGTTTATTAACTTATGGATAGTGCCCCGCTTTAATGGTTCGGTGTGCATCTGGGTTCGTTCCTATGGTATTGGAAGGGGCTTCCAGGACCCATAAAGGCTTCCATCGTGGTAAGAATCACTAGGCTTGGGATGGATAATCAAAAGAGGATCTCCTTTCTTAGTTCATGCCGCGGTGATCTTGCCTTTTAGGAGGATCCAGAGAAAGCAAAACAGAGTCTAATGCAGTTTCCAATACATTCTATTACTTTGCTCGCCCTATTGATTGCCTTACTTATGGTGGCATAGGAAGGGATGGGCAAGATGTTGCCAATCTCGATTGAGTGGCTCCTACGAAAGAATAGTGAATCCGCGATGGAACCTGTTTTTCTTTTCTATAGTTGGGTTCACTAAGTACTTGGATTGAAGAAGTCGATCAGAATATGTGAGAACCCATTGCTAAATACGACCTTTTATCTTTAGCCTTTCCTCCATCTTCTCTCGAGGACGCCCCCAGAGCCATCGGAAGGAACTCATTTTAAGACGGAGCGGGATATGAACCAGATACGAGGTAAGGTCAACCAAACCCAAACAAAGAGGAGAGCATCCTAACTTCCGTGGGAGTCGGGGAACCTTCTCCTTATGATCTTTCTACCCTTGAGTCTACCAGAGGGATACGAAATAAGAAGGGTAAAGTACTCTAATGGAGAGGACCCGCCATTGGCGTACTGGTCGAGTTAAAGAACACGATCCATACTCTAATCTTGCTTATCATTGCAAAACTGTAGCTAGTGTTGCCGCAGCGGAGTGGGATGGATTCGGGGGAGCCCCTTTAGTAGAGTATAGCCACCTGCTAATAAAATATATTAATAAAGTGATAGGCATGGCCGCTCTTCGGTCTTAAAGGAAAGGACGAGAGCACTTCTTCGAGCTGTGTAAGAAGCGAATCCTTCCAATCTGGATTAGATTACTATTTCCTGTACCGCTCACAGTTGGCATAAGAGTGCGCGCGAACCCTCTGCGGTTGGCTATTTCTTTCCCTTCCTCTAGAGATAAAGGGACATGACTTAGGCGCCAAAGGATTCCTTCCTCTGTCTCACTTTCTAGCTCGGACTTACCTATTTCCATTGTAGAGGCTTTCCCAGAATAGCGAAATTGTTGTTATATATGCCAGCTCTGACGCTAAACTCTGTCGGAACTTCTAGGCCATTGCGCCGTGTTCCGTAGCTTCAAGCCGAAGATACTTATTTTATTGCGTGTAGAAAGGCAAATGAGGAAGCAAGAGCCCGGTTGCATCCGCCTCATAAAGGAAAGAGCCTCTATCTGAAGCGAAGTCAGCTGCAAAGCGTCCAATGTCAGTACGTAAAGAACTGGGATCAAGCGCGGCATCTGAATCGGGGCGCCTAACAACCCTAGTTGTAGCATCCGCTCTTGTTTCAGAGTGAAAGGCTTGGTAAGAACTCTTTCTTTTTGTAGAATACACCACAAGGCGGGAAGAGATCTATCTCAGTCAGGTCAGATCGTTAACGAAGAACTTCCTCTTTTGCCTTTGCCTCTGGAAGTGACTCCCCTTCTTTTCTCGTAGTGGAGGATTGAGGGGATATGAACTAGCCTCCAATCTTCTTGCTAAAAAGAAGAGGTGGCTGGTAATCACCCGAATGATCTAATCGAGCCTATTTCTCTTCTCATTTTCTTGCCGCCAACAGTAGCACGATGAAAGATTATTCTCATAGATATAAATGAGAGCCAAGAACCTTACGGTCCCTTGAACGAAATTCATGTTTAGTTTGTTTTCAAGAACACGAAGGGACAGAGAAGTCATCGCAATTGCCAGAAATGCTAGATCCGCTAGAGGTAGAAAAAGGAGGAATTTCATTCATCCTTAGTCGTTTAACGAGATGCCCAACCCATTGTTCCTAAGAATTCTATGCGGCAGGGTCCATGTTGTGGGGTAGATTCCTTTGGGGGAGTCAATCCACAGGAACTCTTCCACTTCTGTTTAGCATGTAGCATAAAAAAAAGAGAAGGACTCGGCTTCCTGCTTGCTTGCGCCCTTGTATGCGCTTCAGATGCACCTGTGTAAAGCAGGATTCCAGCAATCACTAAAGAAAAGCAGGTCTCTCCAGCTTCTTGCATGACAGCTTCCTAAGAAAGCAAAAGAAGGAGCCATATTGGGTACCTTAGCTTGGATTCGTATCTTCTTCTTAGTATTGAGCTGGGGAGGATTCCTTTTCGTTCTAGTACCCTGGAACACTCCTTTAAGCATAGCATGAAGCAAGATCATTGGTGAGACCATAAGTATGAAATTCATTCGATCATAGAATGGGGAAGGGGTCTATCTGCGCTATCCGGTGAACACAACTACTCTTCATCCCAAGTCAGATGGAGGAAGGGGCGGGTAAAGCGAGCGGTTCAAACTGAACTTTATCATCCCCGGCCTCTTACACCAGCTAAACACCCTCGGTTTGGTCTAATAAAGGATTTGGCTTCGAGGAAGGGTAGGGCTCTGGGTAGTTTTTCTTTTCCTTACCCCAGTGCCAATATAGAACTGCTTCTCATTCAGAGATAGCAAAGGCGGGCTTCAGATCAATCTGAGACCTCATCCGAATAGTATGAGGAACATCGGACTGCCTCTCTTTGCGCCCTATCCCGACTAAACATTAGAAGGCGCTAAACCATGTCAAAGCAGTATACTGTCCGACCACTACAACAGCATAAACCGAAGCTTCCTCTTCTCATTCCAAATTTGATCTCGCGTGTAAATGCTAAAATGGTGGGGCAGGGACTGGGCTACCCGCTCTTATAAAGGTAGATAAGGGAAGGAGGCTCCCAATTAGTATGGCGCTTACTTGGAGATATTTACTCCAGCGGGAGATAAATGGCGTGTGGCGACCAATACATCTACTTTTTAAAAGATTGCTTTTTCTTTCTCGCTAAGCCCATCCCTTGATATACAACCTATCCTTGATGCCTCCCCGCCGCAGCCGTAAAAGAAAGGGCAGAACGAGATGAACTTAATAGATAGGCGTAAGGAAGATCACGGGGCATAGAGTAGCGCGCAGTCTTGTACGTAGTTAGGGGTTCACTGTCACAAAGAGTGATCCGCTAACTGGAGTTCATCGCTTCCTCGAGAAAAGGAATGTGTTAAGAGGTGAAGAATAATTCTTAAAGAATATTTGGTACGGGGGCCAAGCCTCTCAACCAACGGTTGTGCCTTCCATTAATACTCCTGGCCTTCATTTCCTGACTATCAACATAAACATGCCTACATTAGGGGATTGATTTCTTTATCCCGTAACCACGAGCAGGCGCACAGATGCATTCCTGGGAAAGAAGAAAGTAGGGTCGTCAGTGTCGAATCTGTATATTTTTATATAATATTTATGCCGTGGGAGACAGAGGAGGGGGATTGGTATGGTTCTGGAAAGCACTCCGGCGGTGGGCCATTCTCCGGAAGTTAGATAGAAACTGAAGTGAAGTTATCGCTTAGGGAAAATCTTTACCGCGATGAGTAGGCGAGGCGGCGCGCCTCTCCTTATTTGAAAGTTTTATCCAAAGGCGACTGGTGCAATGGAAAAGGGAAGGTTCCGAACCAACAGTTCCGGTCGGATTAGGCCCGCAAGCACTATGATAGGTAGGGCGAGTCCAGTCCGCTCTTTTCTCTTAAATAAAGCAGGGGTATTGACGAGAAGAGACGTTCGCCTTTCATCGCCTATCAGCTTTCATGGCCTATCCGCTTCTGTTGCGTATTAGCTTCTGTTGCGTATTAGCTTTCTATCTTATCAGCTTTTAGGATCTTTCTCTCTGAAAGTGTGTTTTCGAAGCAAGCACATCTTAGCTTCTGTGGCTAAAGCACATCTGAGCTTTCTCTCTGAAAGTGGAGTATTGGCAATTGAAATTTCCTCCCCTTTCTTTGCCACTCGAGTGACTAGCTCTCTCTACAGACTATGCTATGGAATCGACCGGAACAAAAGCAATATACACTGGCCATGGATCCACGGATAGCCCCTATGGTGATGAGAAGAGAGGATGCAGAGGAAACCAAGCAATCAACATCGGAATCGTAAGAGCTTCGTCAGACTACGCGAAAAGGGGTTGTACGCTTGCCTTACCTTTTGAGCATACGGAGCGAGCCAACTATGAAACAATCGGGTTAGCAACAACAGCACCAACACCAACAAGAGGACGGGCCTGGGATGAATTGCTCGCCTTTTTATATTATACTAAATATTCCCTTTTGCTCTTTCCTTTCCCTTCGAAACTCCCCTTCAACCGCGTTCCCTTACTATCAAGCAACTGGAACAACAAAGGAAGAACAGTCAAAATACACCGTACCCTCTCCGTAGGTCAAGTGACTACTCCCTTCTCCTTTGTCCTACACCCCGAAGCAGGCACTGAAGAAGCAAGCCAAGTGCATAAGGAATAGGAATGCACACCCGCTAGCAAGCCCAACCGAAAGCCCACTCTATACAATCAGCGATTCCCTCTTCTGTGGAGCTGGAGTCAAAGGAGCATGAGTTCGTACTTCTCTTCGGCAATCCCAATCAATCGCTTAACCCGGAAGGTCTCATTCCAGTTTGACTTCTATACCTAAAAGAAAGGCGCTATTATCGATAGTTCTTCTTGCTTCAGTTCCGAGATTGATTGAACAGAGCTTCTTGCTACATAGAAATGCCCTACGAGCCCTACAAGACAGAGTCATGGGAAATGTTAATGCGAACTCAAAGAATGGAGAGGGGAGATATTGAACGGAAGCACAAGAACAAGCAAGGGATTACTTGCTAAAGGAATGCTTACCGAGGGGCATAAGCCCTATGTATGTATACTACTGCCAGCCTTTCACTCCTCAAGTCAGGAACCAAGCTACGGATGAGCACTATTTATCATTCTCAAGGAATTCTTCAAAGCGAGGGTTTGTTTGATGGGAAGCTGAGTCACTTCTATCTTCTTTGTTTTAGTAACCTTCTTCTTTCTAATCACCGCTCCATTTCGGGGGCCAAGTGAAAGTCTTTAGTGGTGAAGTTTGACAGATCTTTCAACAAAAAAGAAGATCAGCGATAAAGACTAATGCTTCTCCAGATCTGTTAGATGGATAGGATCCGCCCTGTATCCGCTCGTTACCCTCCCTTTTCACTTCCATTCTCTTTGGGCTGGGATATACTAGTATGTGAGGTATTGGCACTCTAAGGAGTGTTGCCCCGGCCATCAGTGAGTGAGAGAACAGTTGTATAGGGAAGGCGCCGGTTAACTTGTAGTGAGATAGGTAGGGGCGCTTTGCTTGTGGTGCCTCGGTAATCGCTAACGCAGGCTAGATGAATCTGAATCACGACTAATATCATAAGATAAGAAAGAGAATAAATGAAACACAACAAAGGAAGGATACGGTTCACTAGGTTCTACCACTACAAGGCCCAATCATACTCAAAAGAAGAGTTTGATCCTGGCTCAGAACGAACGCTAGCTATATGCTTAACACATGCAAGTCGAACGTTGTTTTAGGGGAGCTGGGCAGAAGGAAAAGAGGCTCCTAGCTAAAGGTAGCTTGGCTTCGATCAGGAGGTAAGGTAGGTGGGAAAAGGAAAGTTTAGAATTTCTATCAAAGTCAAAGTCAAGATTCATCGACTAAAGACTCAAAGAAAGAAAGAACAAAAAGCATCATGTTAGAAGGAGCCAAATTAATCGGTGCAGGAGCTGCTACAATTGCTTTAGCGGGTGCTGCTATTGGTATTGGAAACGTGTTTAGTTCTTTGATTCATTCCGTGGCTAGAAATCCTTCATTAGCAAAACAATTATTCGGATATGCCATTTTAGGTTTTGCTCTAACCGAAGCTATTGCATTGTTTGCTTCAATGATGGCCTTTTTGATCTTATTCGTATTTTAGAAGAAAATGATGAAAAGAAAGACAAAGGAAAGAGCAAAGCGATGCCTACATTAAATCAATTGATTCGTCATGGTAGAAAACTGGATTTCACACCATTTCTTATATGTATGCGGTTACAATATCGTTGCGGGCATTTTTAACGTAGTCTGGTATCCGGGCGAAGTGGCCTCGCCTCTCATCATTGTGGGGGGTTCTTCGGCCATCTTTTTTCTTTGCGTCGCTAAAAGTTACGAGGAAAGAAGCCTATCTCTTCTTTCTTTTTTTGTGAATAACTTCATTTTATTCTATGTATTACAAATGCCTGATCCGTGCAGCTTCCTTGTGGGGCTATTTCTAATTATGTTAGCATCTTTTCATCTTTATTTGTGGTTAGGTGATGCTGTTTTCTTTAATGTTCTTTTTTTTGCGGTGCTCCTTTCCCGAATCTTCTATCATCAGAAAATGGGTGAATGGGGATTCGGTCTGGTGACCGAGTTGATGTTTCTCAGGCTATATTTTTTATGCTTCGAATTGTTTCTTCAAAAAGAAGAAAGATCTGAAGAAGGATCTAGAATAGAACCTTTCTTCTATTTGATACCTTTATTTAGTCTCGCTTTTTTGAATCTTAAGTTTTCTTTAGACTACGGTCTAAAGGAAATACTTATTCACATGAACTTCCTTTTCGCGGCCGCGGCTCTTCTCTTTTGTGCATTTTTTTCCAATACTATAACAGAACTTAAAATTTCAATTTGATTTTATATAATAGGGAATTTATCGATAGGTTATTTCCTGGCTAAATCAGTAATTACGTTTTTTCTAGTAAGTTTCGTTTTCCTGATATCCAATGGAATCTTCGCGAGCTTCTTTTTTTTGAAAGCCCAAAGGAGCAAGAGGCCCTTGGCAGAAATACTTATCGCTAATAAGAGAGAGGGCATCCAAACCCTCCTCGTTGTTTATTTCCTTATTTTAGGAGTCCTTCTCACCCAATTAACGGGGTCCCCCGCTCTTTCTATGTATTCCAATTGGCTTGTGGGGCTCGGGATTCAAATCGGGTTCCTGACCGCACTAAACTATTTCTTCCAAAATGAGTTTAGTCGGACCAGGACCTATTAGTTTAGCATCAATTACAAGAGTGCCAGCCGGGTGGCCCCGGATGTAGTCTTCTTTAGTCTTGCTTTCGAGTCGAAGACGAACCGGCGGGTGAAGAGGCAAGTTTGAAATGCGAACATGAAATGAAATGTGAAAAGGTTAGCTTTCTATGCGGTTTAATATTCTTGTTCTTAGTCTTTAGTGCGGGGGTTGTAGTCTTTATTTGAGCGGGGGTATCCTAAAACAAATAAGAACGAGGCCCGTCCCAGAAATGGGGCGGGGAAGGAGAAGTGGGCATGTGGGTCTCCTTCACTTGACTATTTAGGTTAGTTTCTCCCACTACGAACGAAAGACCAAGGCTAATTTATTATATAGATGAAGCGGAAGAAGGAACAAGGCTTGAAGGCGGATTAGCTAGGGAATGAATCCGATGTGAAGCTGTTCCTCCGCTAGAATAAGGGGGCATGATCGCTGATCAGCAAAGGAAGCAGTCACTGATCTTCGACCACACCCTACGTATGGATGTCTTTCTTACAAAGAAAGAGATAGGAAAGCTCCGACATCGTATTCGCCCTTTGGCTAACCAGAGTCAAAATCGGAGTAAGGAAGCAGCGAATAACTCAAATTCTCAGAAGATAAGTCGTCTAATCAGGAAATGATAACGGGTCGAATAGCGCTCCAATCGACGGGCGAAAGGGAACCAGAGCAGCAAGCATCACAACAAGAGACATTCCCCGCCACAACAGTTCCACAGGCACCATCGGATCCGGATCCGGAAATAAATTACATGGTCGAGGCGCTACAGCAGCTTGGAATTGACGTCAGGCCCTTAATGAGGCCGACGTCTAGGAAACCATACCCTGATTGGATCGACCGAGTTCATCAGTTTCCAAAGGGTTATAAGGTGCCTGAGTTTGTTCTCTTTTTTGGTGAGGAGAAGAAGTCGACTATTGAGCATATAGCTCGGTTCTCGGTCCAGTGCGGGGAAGCTAGGTCCAAGGACTACCTCAAGTTGAGGCTCTTTGCCAACTCTCTTACTAAATCGGCCTTCCCCTGGTATATGAACATCCCTCCACACTCTATTAACAGTTGGTACGATCTGGAAAGCAAGTTCCATCCATGAGCAATTCTATAAGACAGAACCTGACATTACAGTGGCCGATTTGGCAAGACTTAGTCAGCTCCAAGGCGAGTCGGTCGAAAAGTACATCGCGAGGTTTAGGAAGCTGAGGACTAGATGTCAGACCTCCTTGACCGCCAGTTGTGGGGATTCGGGAAGCCCCTGAGGTTGAGGTTCCCCCCGCTGCGCCCGAGATTGCCATTTTAAACCACCCATTAATGCCGGACCTCCAAAGGCAGGATGAGCTTTACAGCCGTTTCTTGGTCAATACGATAGGGGAGAATCCTACCCTACGTAGAATTTCCGAGACTATTTTGGTACAAAGCCAAATAGAAAGGCTAATGGAAGCCGCATTAGTTCATAGCGGCTTCAATCCGAGTCGTATATTCCTGAATCGCCATCGAATTCGGGGTATCCTATTTTCTCCTCGGGGTAGAGCTCTATCCTTACGGCAGTACCGCTCCCATCTCCATCAGATCTACCGATTGGGTACCCGAGACACACGGGCCTTTCAACGTATTCTCAGATCGATAAGAAACTCTGATCTCTTCCTATAGCCATAGATCAGAGTAGAAGTGGGTAGCGGCACTGGGTGGACGGTCTATCCGCCCTTAAGTGGTATTACCAGCCATTCTGGAGGAGCAGTTGATGGGAAAAAGGCTGCAGAAGTACTCCTATCTCAATCGGTGGAGGAAGAAGTCTCTAATGAAGAGGCAGCCGTTGCGGCGCTGGAGGAAAAAAAGGGAAAACTAGCACTTTTCCTCCGAATTCAATTATATAATTGAATCTTGCTGCATTCTAGTAGCTTTCTTTTTGATGGGTGTGGGTTTACAGGTGAACCGCTTACGCTTTAAGTGAGGAGACTGGAGCTCTCGAGCTTAGAGAAGTCAGACAGAGGTAAAGGGGGAGTACGGAGAAAGTACTCTTTCTAACCGTAAGCGCTTAGCCCGCAGATGTAGGAAAGATGAAATGGATGCTTTTCGAACTGCGTAACCAAAGCAACTCTATTGTAGGAACAATAGGCTTCTTGATCCGAGTCGTCCAATAGGCTTGATCAGAGCCGTGCCAGTTCGAGTCTGGCGAGTTGCAGAAAATCAATCAAATGCATTCTCCATTGAAATAAAGCAGAAGACTTTGCTCCAGCGAGAAGGCTTCTAGGAGATTCAATTAACTAGAGAAAGAAAGGACAACCAGAGCCCTCTTGTCTTCATCCCAGTGCTATTCATCCTGGAAGGCGAGATATGCCTTTCGAGGGATGTAGCGCGTTGAAAGATGAAGTTTCACTGGTCACATACGACATTTCCTGCTGCCTTTTTTTCAACAAACATAAGTGGTTTAGAAAGGCGAGGATAAGCAGGTATGGGATAATAGTCGATCAGGTATTAAAGAGGTCTAACGGCCCCGCAGGGAAAAAGAAAATGAATCTATTGAACTCACACTAAGCAATAAGTCTTATACCTCTTACAGAGAGTGAAGTGAACCATTTGTCCTATGGTTCACGAACAGAAGATTTACTTTCTCTTCTCTCAGTTCCTCTCTTCCTTTCTTTAAAATAAAATTGAACATCCTTTCCTTGCCTGTACTCTTATCCCTGAGTCTTTGATCAAGGAGTGGCTCACTGCCCAAAACAGCCATGGAATGGAGCCTTTTTGTAGGAGTCTTCGGATTTAGGAGTAAGCGTAGGTCGAAAGCTTTCTTTTCTTCCTCAGTTGTCGAGGAGTCAGCCTTTAACGAAGAGGAATGAGCTCCCCTTAGCAGACCTGTTAGATAGGAGCCCTTTTCTCACGCCAAGAGCTGGTTTTTCTTGCTCACTCGGTAACTAGATTCGGGGAAGGTATCGGATAAAGTATTGATAACTTTCTATCTCCTCTTTTTCAGTCAGGGAATTTCCACTCTTTTAATCTGTAGCGCAACGAGGTCTCAACGAAAGGAGCTAAGGAGCGACTAAAAAAAACCTCACTCGAGGAAAGGAGTAAGCTAGATTCAACAGTCAAGATGGATTTGATGAGTTTCTCCACTCTGGGCTGGGAATCTCTTTCCCCGTGCGAGAAGATAAGGTATTGATGTCTACTGAATGAACTTGGCTGATTGTGGGTCTGCGACTATAGCCTTTTCGGGGAAAACAGGAATTGGGATTGCTTACGTATTTAGCTCTTTGTTTAGTTCCGTAGTCTTCCTACGACTTGGGGAAGCTGTTCGGATATGCTATTCTTGCCTTTGTCTTAACCGTTCGCGCGTCGATGATGTCCTTTTCCATCCTATTTTTCTTTTTGTTCTGACTGGCAACTGCCTAGCATTCAAGGCTCTTTTTCTTTAGTTAGGGTCGTTAGTTAGGACCATTGGCAATCAAGGATTTATTCTCTTTAGTCTTCTTTTCGGCAACCTCGGGGATGGAATCTCATCTCTCTTGAGGCGGCAAAACTAATGGAGCTGTGGCGCAGCCTAGAAAGAATGGAATAACGATATCTTTTTTTGTTTCACTTTAAATTTATTTCGCTGCGATTAGAAAAAAGATTGCTCGAGTCCTGTACAAGCACAGCTATTGCTGCTTGAAAGGACACAAGAAAGATAGCACAGCCTACCGAGCTAAGCTAGGTGAAATCAATCTTTTCTTCTCGATTTCTTCAAGACCTATCATGGCGTAATGCCAGTAAAGAAGTAGGAGCTATCGACCAGATGAAATTCCTTTTTTGTTTTGCTCACAGGCCCTATCTCTATTTCTTCTCTACCTTGGGTAAAGAGGCTCGCACACACCAGGGAAGAAACTGCTCTTTGAAGGCTCACTCCGATCTTGAATCCCGAGAGGGATTTGAACCCGCGTCTTTCCCACCCAGAGCTAGAATGACTTACCGTTAGTCGACCGTGATCAGGTTTGCCTTCCTGCTTTTCCGCAAGGAAGACAGAGTCAAGCGACCTTATCCCACATAGCTCCGGACATTTCTGCCGCGCCTGGGCATCCCGAAGAGATACTACCAGACAGGCAGGCTTAACCTGTTGAGCGGAGTTGTGACAATTCATAGAAACAAATGTGTCCTCGGCCTTCTTTGATGTTGAATTAGACTTTCTAGTACCGACTTTCACCTGAGAGAAGGAGTTGAAGTCGAAGTCGCCGGCAGAGTGATTTTGCTCCGAGTAAGATGGCCCCGGTTGCACCCCGACCTGGGGTGGTTGAGGAAGGTCTACGGGCGGGGTTGGCTGAAAGAGAGCACCTTCCCCAACAAGTCTATCTCTATTAACCCCCTTGATTGTGGCTGATTTGATCTCAGAAAGTGACAATCTTGCGGCTACTTTTGTCGTTTGAACTCCACAATTCTGACCTTCTCTAGTCTTTCTAACAAGACTCCTCTTCTTTAGCTTCTAAGGAAGAAAGAGCAAGTAAAGTAAAATAGTACGCCCGGTTCACCAGGTTCTACCACTGCAGGGCCCAATCATCGGTTGCAATTTTCCCATTACTCAAGCCGTCCAAGGGACGGGATCCCAGGCTTTTGTAATGGGGGGATTTGGTCTGTGTCAAAAGAAATAAAGGATGTGCAGTTGCCCATCTAGTAGCAATGGGGTGTCGCGGAAGCCCCGTCTGGGTCCTGTTGTGCCCTAAAGCTGGAAAGGAGGTTGCTATTTCTGGCCCCTGGGCGATGGACCTGGCGAAATAGGAAGCAAGAGATCGCGAAACCCAGGCTTTTGTAATGTCGACTCCTTCCTTCATTCCTTTTGAAACAGATCCAATCAATTTCCAATTATTTCCTCCATTTTATCCTTCGCTCGTTATCTCATCATGTTAGAAAATGCCGCCGCTTTCTCTCTTCGGTATTCATCCTTTTGATCTTGCTCGGCGTGTGCTATTCTCTTTGTCTGATACTAGGTTCGATTGACGTTTTTCATACTCTATTCTTAAAAATTTCTTTAGCTCTCGGAAATCGAGCCCTATCTTCGTTTTTATTTAAGATTGGATGCTCCAGTGGTCTGGCCTTGGCCCTTGGATTTGCTGTGAGGGCCATGGTCCTCTTCACTACCGGGGCCGCAACCTCCATGATGGTCTTACCCGCTGGGACGGAGTCAGGAGCCTCGAGCTCTACGAAAGCAAATTTAGATTCTTTCGTTGCGATTAGGCCCCCCCGGACCGGAGCTAGAAGGGGACGAAGCGCCTCTTCCTCTTCCTTCTCATCTCCTTCTTTGGAATTTCATTCTTCTGCATTTCCAAGCCTAGCCGCCCTTCAGGCTCGGAGCAAGCAAAGTCTTAAGTTATATACTCTGATATTTGATAGCAGCAAGAAAACGCCCTATATATAAGCAAGAAAACGCAATTCGTTAGCTTAAACGCGTGACTAACGCACCTTACGTTTATTGAATGGGGCTTTCGCGCGTTAGCGCTCATCCCTTGCTTGTTAGCAACAGGTAATCATTTTTAAGCCACAAGCAAGAAGGGATCTCCTACGTAACTGCATTCGAGTACAGAAAGGACCTCACCTCCGCTCAGAATCCTCTAGCAACACTCGCTTAAGTTGCTCTTCCAGCTTCACTTAAGCCGCTATTGTTACTTACGACGTTTCTTCCTTCTCTGTACGCAATTCCTGACTAGTCGTAGTTAGCCTAAGGACCGGAATAAGAGGTTTCGGCGTATCGGGCTGCTAGGCTTCTTTCTCATGGGAGGGGTTCGCATCCAACTCTTCTCGATACCCGGTCATTGGCAACATCTTATAACTCGTTAAGCGTAAATAGCTTATATAAGACTAGTCTACTACTTTTAACTCAAGTTATTAGCCCCTACTGACTACCGGGGCATCCTCTAATGAGCAAGCACAAGCACTAGTACACACGCATTTGCCCGTTAGCAACTGTGACTCTGAAACCATAGTCAAAGAGGAGTCGCCTCGTTTTAGTCCGTAATTATAAAAAAGCTGGATTTGTTCCAGCAGCAGGTTCCCCTACTGCCACCTTTTACAGCTTCGCTAACTCCAGTCAAGCAGTAGTAGACCTAACTTACCTGATCTCCGAATAGCTAGTGAAAAAGCATCCGTTAAGCATATTACTTTGGGTGACTTGTATCAGGACGGGTTTACTGTTTCTATAGCAGAAGATCAAGTTACACACACATCTGCTGATATAATCATATACTTCATACCTCTTTATCACAACCGCAAATTGCTCGCTGTTGCTAGCTTCATGCCCACGCTGCTCACGCTTAACCAAATAACTAAAAACAAGGATTTGCTGATTCAAAGCAAGATCCCTACGATCGCACCCTAGGAGAGTGCAAATGGCAAGTTGAATGGTCTGGTTCCACTTAGCAGCCCAAATCTGTGTACCCCCTTTCACACGCAAGTAAGCAACACGCACAAACAAGTACGCTTTAGCTACTAAGCTTCGAAACAACCAATAGGCTTTCTTCGAAGTAGGAGCTTGAACTCCAGTATTAGAATGAGTCTTTTTAGTAATTCCCTGGTTTCTGGGGGATTGAGGATTTCTCTCGTAAACAGTAAAAGTAGTTTGTTCAATTACAGTCGCCAATCCCGTATCAAATTAGGTATAAAATAAAGGCTGCTGCTTCAGATGATGTGACTTTTCAGTTCGTACTTGATTTCTAGCGATTTCCAGTACTATTACACTAATAGATGGCCCTATGTCAGTAATAGCCAGTAAGGCTATTGAGTGAAATACACTTGTGGAATCGGCATTTTATAATACCCTATTTCTTTTTTTATTTGTTCACCTTGAGCCAAGCTTCGACCAAGCAGTTTACTACTTTATATAATATAGGACTTTCCAACTATTAAGTCTGCTATCCTAACCAATCGACCAGAGAGGGACAGGGGCAGTCCCGGTCTCCGAGCTTAGTTGCAAGGTAAGGGGTTCAGCTGCTTTCTTTCCCCAGAGGAGAGGGGAAGGCGCTAGCCGCATTCTAGCCGCATTGAGTAGCCATAAGAGTTAGAAGACAGCCATCAAGGAGGGCAACTCACATAGTGACAACCCTTTTCCAGCTGATATAGAATGGAAGGGGAAGGAGGAGAAAGAGAAAAAGGCAAGCAACAGACTCTGATAGACGCTATGGGACCATCGGGAACTTTAGCTAAAAACATATAGAATGTGATCCGTGGACTCACTACTCGTACTCTCACTTATGCAAAAGCATTGAATTGGGATGCGTGTTTTACGATAGAAGCTGACAAAGAAAAACAAGAACGAACTATACTTATACTAATACTATAGGCAGGCTTTGATCTTTCAAAGTTGTAAGTCAACGTGTCTGTACTCGGAGGAGACGACTGTGTAACGAACACCGAGGCTCGAATGCTTTCTTGGAAGGTTCGAGGTAAGATGGTGGTGCTAGGCACAATATAACACCCTCTACCTTAGATGTTAGATCTGCCCTTCTTTCATGCATGTGTTAAGCATTTCACATAGTTCGCTTAGTAATCCGCTATAACATGAAAATGAGACTAAAAAGACGGGGTTTAGGCACACTTTTAGAGCAGTTTAGCTTATATTCCGTAAAATGATAATATACGATAATAGCTTCAAAACAGCCATCCAAAACGCTTTTCATTGAAAAATCCCGGGAAAATGAAACTTCTTTTTTCAGTCTTCAAGCCTTATTCATTGACACTGATACAGTGAACTGAGGTTGCAAAGACTTTCTTCTGTTTTGGCCTGTGGGTGAGTGAACTACCACTTGATCAGGGCTATCCGAACTACTTCTTCCTATCCAACTCTTATTATTCATAAACCCACCTCTGGACAGTACGACTCAAACTGTACTGAACCTATATTACTTAGCTCTTATTGCTACATTCCTTGATATGGCACTCATTTCCATGAAAGCAAACTGTCACTTGAGCAGCGACCCAACACCAAACGAACAACTGTGATATCGAAAGCTGGGGATTCGAGTTCTTCTTCCTAACATCCAGGAAGAGAAGGTTTTGGACCAGCCAGAGAGAAGACCAGAAATAAGTAAAATCCTACCAATTTCCTGTCTAAAGCTCACTACTGACTTGAGTTAGAAGAACCTGGTTCGCTACGTCGACCTCTTTAATGACATGAAACTAAAGGGTATTGTAAAGCGGATTCTTTTCATTTCGGATACCTTGACGTACCCTTCACCTAACGCTCGGGATGCAATCCGTTGTGTTCCTGACAACGTGGCCTGACAATCAATATTGCGTGTTGAGGGCCGTGCTCGAAGGGTCGGGGCGGATGAAAGAGGACAAATAGCCTGTTTCGGGTCCATGGATGGGAGCAGGAGAACAAAAAAGAAAAGATTGCTTTGGAGCAGATCCATTGGGATAAAGAGAAGGCTTTGCTGCCCTGGCATTGGGCACAAGAGACAGAGGAGACGAGGATGGATGCTTCTCAGCTGGAGTTGCCCTTTGTGCGGCTAGCCAGATGCATAAATAGGTCGGTTCAGGCAGCTTGAATCCATTAGGTGGCACGGGAACTGGGGAAGGAGAAGACGAGTCAAGGAGTTCAGGCCTACTGGCCAGCCAATTTATGCATGCTTTTGATGCCGCTAGCAGGTTAGCTCCTGTTGGGAACAGAACATGGAGATCAAGCCTTTCATTGCTGCCTTTGACTTTACGTGATAAGGGCCAGAAGATGGATTAGTTGAGAGCTCAGATGGTGCCGGCCCAGATCAAGCTATTGGGTCAATTGTTTCCACACGAGATGGCTCGTTGCTGTCAGAAGGCCCGCTTCCACTGGCTGGGTTGGTGGCACCGAAAGGACTCATAGTTCTGCTTTCGAGCGATGCTGGTATAATATGGGGGCCAAGCATCTTTTAGTCAGCTGGAGATGGACCATTGATACCGATACCAGTGGTTCGGGATGAAGGCTTTAGATTGATTGGCTTACTCGCCTCTCATCCGGGAGATGGAATGGGATTGATAGCTGCGCCTGGGAAGGTTCATAGTTATGCTTCTCCAGCCCCTGATCGCCAGCAGAGCACCTAGAATGGGATTAGTTGGTCTCTCTCCGCCCGAGAATGGATATGGAGCAAAGGAATCGCAGCTCTCCTCCACCTCCTTCTCAATCTTTTGATTCCGATGCTTCCAGCAAGTAGCTGACAGCGAGTGAGCCTTCACCCTTACTTGCTTGGGGATTTCTTTCCTATGCTTGCTGGCTAAACAGAGTTGCCTTCCACACGTGCACTGAAACCAGAGTCTGCTACTCGCCTTAGGCAAAACCCGGAGTCTCTTGCTTGAACCTCATTCTCCTATCTTAAATAAGGCCTGAACGGTGGCATAAAAGCCTTGGAACGGCTGCCGCGCCTGATTCGACTCACCATTATTAGGCCTTCTTTGTCTGCGCATTACCCTACTTCCTTAATCCAAATAGCCATAGGAGAAGCTAGCTAACCTAAGTCCGTAGCTAAAGTTCTCAAACAAGAGTTCCATTCCCCTTACTCGTATTGCAGGCAAATCCCGTTACTAGTAGTTCTGGTTAGCCCGAGCACACTCTAAACTTGTAGATGCGCCAATCCCGCCTTCCCCCACGAGAACAGAAAAACCAACAGACGGTTATGCAGTACCTAAAGGCACCAGCACGCATGAAAACAGCCGTTTTGAAAGCCAAGTCTAAGTCTAAATTTGTAGGCAGAAATTGCATACTATCCTCAGATTGTTTTTTTCAAGGATTTGTCGTATTTGTTGCTCCAACCCCTTTTTTTTGTAAGTTGCGAGCCACAGGAGCCTTTTGCGGAAAGAGCGAGACCATAGGTTTGGGGCAATAGCAGCTGTAGTAAGCAGCTCCACTCGTCACCGGTACATAAGGAAAGAACCGGACCAAGGAAGCAACCAGCGAACGAAGGAGCGAGCCACTTGAATCGATTTCATCCCTCTCCTACTCAATCCCGTACGTGCCGTTCCTTCTGACTTCTGTCCTACTCGAGCTTCTCGCAATCGGCATCGCAAGCAGCGAGCGGTCAAAAGAAACCTGCAAGTGGAGTTTACGGAACGGGGTCTTCGGTCGCAGAGGGGCGGGCTTAGAGCCCCTTCTACTATAAAGAAAGTAAGCTCAATCTGTATTAAAGATATATAACTTTCTAACTGTACTAATTGCTGGTAGCATTCCTTTAGTTAAAGAGTTCAGGAGTGAAAGGCAGCTAAGGCAAGCAATCAGTCAATCAGGTAATAGGCGCAATCAGTGGGGGGAAGGTGGAAAGGGGCTATGTCCTCCCCCAAGCATTTACTTTTATTAAATATATATCTCTCTCTTCTCTTTATAACTCTAATGCTTGTGAGTAAGTAACTCTCTGGAAAGCCTAGTGCTTTAGAGGTTCTGAAAGAAAGCCCCTTCTACTTCTACTATAAAGCTATTGGATTCAAGCTAGGAAGCAAACGGATAGGGCATCGGTCGCGCATTCCGGTAGCAGCCTATTGAGTCTCGTGTCTGGGTGCGATTCCCTTCCTTTTTGTAAATAGATATATTATTTTCTTTCCTGTAGAACTAAAATACTTATAGCGAAAGGAAGTCCCTGAAAGGAAGGTAACGCTTAACGCCCCTACTACTATAAAGGCGAAAGGTAGCGAAGTCTCATATGCCATAAAGCCAACAGCAGCTTATGGTATTGGTAAGGTGCGATAGGCAGGCGATAGTGGCTTCGGTAAGCATTCTAAGAAAGAGTTGTGTCTTTCTTCAAAAAAGTAAGATAGTTGATCGAGAAACCTCCGCCCAAAGGCGCTTTCACGAAAGAGCTTAACTAATAGAATAGGGCACCGTTGGCTAAGAACCATTTCTCACTTGTGATGTGAAGCCTCATTAAAAAAAAGCGAATTTGCTTTTTTCATTATTGCAACTTTTTCGTTTCGGATTAGACACACTCAATTGCGTTGTCTTGGAGTGTGAATAGCCTATTGAAGTCTCGGCTTTTCCAAGCGAAGACGGAACTAGGTAAAACAAATCTCATACATGAGAGGAGGTTTTGTATCTACTTTCCCTGTACGGAGAGGAGGGCTTTCCGAGACCAATCTGACCAACTAACAAGGCTTAATCAAAAGAATCGACTAACAGCGTCCTGTGCTTCATCTACTGAATCAAGGGAATAGGAGTCCCATTTCCAGTGGACGGAATCGACCACCGAAACAGAGAATCCGGTTCTTTCTCCCGAGCCAAGTCCTCCGTTTCAAACACATCCGTATCAGAACCGAACGAAGCAGGCGCCGGAACAGTGCATCCAGCAGTTATTTCCTCTTTACCTGTTTGTTTCTTCCAAAAGCTCTCCCAGGCCTTGGGGGAGACGAAGAAAGAGAGAAAGTGAACTGATAGACAGGATCCGTAGACAGACTTCCTGGGAGTGGACACCGCTTATGAGCTATGAGCCGAGCGGACACCGCGCTTATGAGCTATGCGCCAATGAGTCCTTTCTTGTGCTAGCTTTTGCCGACACAGTTCTATGGATTCTTTAGATATACGCTACTGACGCAGACGCATGAATCACAGCTATCGCGGTCGTTGGTCTCTCTATGAAGCTTCTTTGACTGGCGCCGTTAGCCTTATGCACGACTGGTCTAGTGGACATCTTTTTCTCTGAGCTCTTTAGCCGGCGGACAGTAGGCTATCCACACAAGCGCATAGAGTCTGTAACGGCCGATGAGTCTATAACCATCACAGCGTCTTTGGGCCTTACTAACCCCAAGAAAGCATAGAGACCGGATCTCTTGTATGAAGAGTCTTTCCTTGTCTATAGTAGGGCATAAGCGCCATTCTTTGGTGGTCAACCCTAATGGCAAGGTGGCGCAGAGGAAAACAGAGTGTAGAGTCGAAGACCAGCGAGCAGCAAAGCGAAGGTGGCCGAAGGTCAGCGAGTGATACGGAAGGCGGCAGCTACAGAAAGAGATCCGGGAGGCGATTCATCTTCGATCTTCATTCATAGCGTAGATCGGACTATTAGACAGACGCTTCACTCTATCATAGTCATTTTCCCACCTGGTGTGATCGTTTGACTCTTTTCCCGCGAGACCACCGAAAGGAGGTATAGCCAGAGGTAGTGGTTATAATAGAGTCAGAGAATCTATTCGTCGTAGTCAGAAGCCAGGGTGTGCGAGCGACAGAGCGAAGGAAGTTAGGACCCTTACCTTAGGTCGACGAGATAGGTGGCCGTAGGCGCCGGCGAGCGTAAGCATCTGAGTTAGCACCGAAGGTATGAGCTATGAACCCCAAAGAAGGTGGTAAGCT